TGAATTTACGAGATCTTGATCCGTTCAGTGCCTTCACTTGTGAACAACAGGGACCCATTCTGTTGATTGCTTCTCTGCCCCAGCTCTAACAAACTGGTTTTTCTTTCTCACAGAATTAGGGAAATCATTAGATTCTTCTTCCTTCTTTCGGTAACATATACCGAGATAGGCTGGGAAATCCCCCTTCGATAGACAGGTGGCAACTTGACCTCTAAGTAAGGACAGGAACGCCCGTGCCCAATCAAACACCACAATCATGAAAAGCACCTGAACCGAGACCTAAAGCTGAACCGCTGAAGGAACCTCTTTCCGTTGTTAAAGCAAGTACGCTTTTCAAGCTTTTTCCTTACTCTTACTAAAGCAGGCACACGCAAAACTCTCTATTTGGCTTTTCACTGAAACCAATACGTCTAAACATAAGGTAGGTGCTTTCACGACTCACTAAACGGGGGATCAAAATCTTTGCGCAGTAGAGGAGTCAAAAGCGGAGGACGAAGCGAATGTAGAGGACACAGCATATCCAGGGAAGGAAGATGGACTGGACTCACTCTCATTCATGGCATGGGCAAAAGCAGCCCTAATGACTTTCAGTGAAGATATGCTTATACGGCGAAGTCAGTCACAAAGTCTATGTTCGTATGCTTTCACTCTAAGCCGACCATCCAAAAAGGATGTGCACAATTGATCATTGACCGCAGTCTTCTCTTTTCTCTCCCAATGTGGGGAACTTTTTTCGGTTTTTTTTCTCTTCAGCACAGCACTCAATGGTGATGCATGGCGTCATTACTGAATCCTTTCATTGACCTTTCTTTTCTATAACGAAAAAAGCCCCCTCTCGGTGATGTGGGTGAGAAACCCAAATCAGAAAAGCTCGGCAAGCCAATGGCTCAACGGTTCTCACCACCCTCCTCTGGCGCAAACACCGTTTGCTGCGCTGCGCTCATCACGAGAAGCCGGGGAACTCTCTTGGGTGGACTTCACGATGATAGTCAGTCTGAAGTTTTCTACTATGCCATCTTTATTAGTTCAAAGACCGGGCTTGGGGGTTGGTCTCAGTGGTCAATGAAAATGTACTAGTGTGCTGTCTTAACATGCAGAAATTTTATTAGACTGCTAGCTTTACCAGCGGTAGGAGGGTTAAAAGACGGTGCATGAGCGAAGTAGGATCCTCTTTTTTTGTATCTCATCGACGATATTCTTTGGTTTTGGTACATAACAATTTGCATAAGCAAAGTCGAATATTTGTTACAAATCTAGATCCTGCACTCTCATCTCTAGTCTCTAGCTATCATCTTAGTATATTAGTCAAGCTATATCTTGTACTTTCTTGGGCCTAACTAAGAAAAGAGAACAAGAGAAGAAAAGCAAAAGCAAATACGACTTTCAGCCAGGCTGCTTCATTCAAGTCTAGGACTTAGGCAAGACTTATAAATTGAGCAGTTATAAAGCAATCGCATTTCTCGTCTCTCACTTAGCTCTGATCTGGTGTCGTCGCTCACAGTCCAAGAAGAGTAGTCCTTTCATTGGCTAGCGGGATTACGCTTAATGGGATAGACCGATCATCGCTTCCTTCCTCTACGAGTTCTGGAGTCAAGCCAGCAAAGAAGTAGACTCATTCCTTTTTCACTGGCTAGGGATATTCGACGTTTAATGAGATAGTATAGTTCTAGACTAAAGCTAGCAAAAAACAAGACTGAGGTCGATAGGGGCATTACTAGTAATTGCTAAGGTGCTTTATTAAGTATTAACCACGCTCATCTCCAGTCTCTTTCCAGCCTTTGCGATTTCATATACTATTCCCGTATGCCATATCTCTTATTCAATCTTGCTATACGTCCAAGCTCTCCCCCATCGGTAGTTGGAAGCAGAACTGAGACTGGATGTGACTGAAGGAAAAGGGAGATAGGTGTGATAGGAGGGCACGGTTAAACAGGTAAGCGAAGGCTCTCTCTCTCGCTCTGTGGTCTTGTGTGAACTCCTTTCCGCCCATTATTGATCTTCACTCTAAGTGAGCAGGTCAAAGCAGTTGAGGTGATAGCAATAGTAAGCAGGGAAGCAGAAGCAAAAGGTCTTCAAAGAACTTTTGTGTAATAAAGCTTCTTGGTCTCATTTCATTGGTCTCTAAGGTAAAGTCTCGCTTAATCATTCATCTTTTTCTGTAAGGCCTCGGGCCCCACGAATTCCGATTTCTGTTTTTGTTTGTATTAAAGTGTTGGTAGCTTCTAGCCTCGAGCTGGAAAGTCTCATTGAGTTCCCAGCTAGGCCTACGCTACGATCGTTAGAACTCCCTTCAAAAAGTAGAAAGCCGGTCGTCTGCTAAAGCCTTAGAAGCTGAGGTTAGAAAAGGTTTCTCCCGCTGTTGCTAGTTCTTCCGTTGTTGGTAGTTCCTCAGGTCGGGTTGTTTATTTTTCAGAGCTTTTTCAATTCTTTCAGAACCTTTCGTATGCGCCTATTGGAAGATTTGGGCTACCTCCTCTCTTTCCGATCTCATTCAGATAAT